TGAAACTGCGTGAAACCCTCACAAGGGTTTATGTACAAAGAACGGGTAAACCTTTATGGGTTGTATCCGAAGACATGGAAAGAGATGTTTTTATGTCAGCAACAGAAGCCCAAGCTTATGGAATTGTTGATCTTGTAGCGGTTGCATGAAAATAGCATGGATTTCGCCCAACTCCGTGATTTGAGATTTTATCTTTTTATTTTACCAAGTTTAATATTCTATCTATTAAAACTTAGTTATTAGTTAATAGAATATTAACTAGAAGTAATTCATAATCATCTGGTTAGGATCGATCTAAACCAGCCCATCATATTATGGATATGATTCAACATGCCAACTATTAAACAACTTATTAGAAATACAAGACAGCCAATCCGAAATGTCACGAAATCCCCCGCTCTTGGGGGATGCCCTCAGCGTCGAGGAACATGTACTAGGGTGTATGTGCGACTCGTTCAGATCATGAGCTAGCCCAAAAGAAAGAAAACAATTTTTCCAGTATCCATGATCAATACCGATGAATAGGATAGAATGGAAAAACAAACTCCATTCACTATCTAAAAATAAAAAAATCTATCATATCCCTATCCCTCTATTGTGTATGAAATTTATGGTTTCCATTGGTGCAAATCCAATCACCTCAATTTAAGATGATAAGCAATTCTCCATTGATAACAAATGGTTATCCATTAAGCGGAGGAAATCTGATTTAAAAAACAGAAAGATTAGGCTCTCCCCTCTTGCCAAGAACGGACTAACAAGGTCAGCTACCCAGCTAACCTTCATAATTAAATACCGTTACTGTATATATAGGTAGATCTGATTGTGAAAGACCTATTACTGGATAATTCATGGGTAGAGCTAAAGAATGTGAACTATACAAGTTACCAATAACATTGATTAAATGAAGTAAAGGCTCCGGTGTATAGAGAAGACCTCACCGTTTAAGAAGTAACCATAGAAACGATGGAATCCACTATTTCTTTATCTATTTAGATTGATTTTTTCAATTGACTCTATTTTTGATACCTAGTAGAATACAATTTCTTATTCTTATTTCTAAGTGAAATGCCTAGAAAAAGAAAAAAGCAAAAATCGTGGTCGGGAAGGTTATAGTAGCCAAAGCCATTGGAATTTTTATTTTATACATTGGAAAAATCCGTTTTGTTATTAATAGACTAGGAAAGGGGAAAGAATAACTGAAAGAAAGGAAATCAATTAGTTATTCGTCAAAGTTTCATTTCATTTATTCAATGACCAGAATTAGACGGGGATATATAGCTCGGAGACGTAGAACAAAAATTCGTTTATTTGCATCAAGCTTTCGAGGGGCTCATTCAAGACTTACTCGAACTATTACTCAACAAAAAATAAGAGCTTTAGTTTCGGCTCATCGGGATAGGAATAGGCAAAAGAGAAATTTTCGTCGTTTGTGGATCACTCGAATAAATGCAGTAATTCGCGAAAGAGGGGTATCCTATAGTTATAGTAGATTAATCCATGATCTGTACAAGAGACAGTTGCTTCTTAATCGTAAAATACTTGCACAAATAGCTATATCAAATAGGAATTGTATTTATATGATTTCCAATGAGATCATAAAAGAAGTAGATTGGAAGGAATCCACCGGAAGAATTTAAACAGAGTTCCCCGGAGAATGAACTCCGGGAGGGTAGAGTAGAAATGAATATGATAAAATATCATAAATTGATAAATAAAGTAGTCAAAATGAACGAACGCATTCAATAAAAAAAAGATTTCTTCTTCCCCGATTCTTTTTTTTTCTTACGACATGATAATTAAATTTGGATTCTTAGATTTTTCGAACAAAATACCAATCTGCCTTTGAGTTTGGATTGGAATTTTGATTCAAATGAAGAAAGAGTAAGTCTATTTATTTCTAGTTCTAAGACCAGTAGTTCTAGCCGTCGACTCGGTTCTTTCAAATTGTTTCTCATTATTAAGAAAAGGTAACGAAGATAAAATACGAGCTTGTTTTATAGCAGTAGTAATTAATCGTTGTTGTTTCAAGGTCAATCTATTCACTCGCCTAGATAATATTTTTCCTTGTTCACTAATAAATCGACTAATTAAACTCATGTTTCTATAATCAATTCGATCCCCCGATTGAATCGGGGGCAAACGCCTACGAAAAGATCGCTTGGATTTAAAAAAAGGTCGCTTGGATTTATCCATGGTTTGTTTAGTTTATTCCTTATCCCGAAAATCCTATTTCTCGGATCTAAAATGAATTAGAAATAGGATTTTATTTGTTTATATTTAAATATGTTATATAGAATAGAATGTCATTTTTTCCCCTTCCTTGGAAGGGTGACACACAGGTGCTTAGTTTGATCTATTTCTTTATCTCCCCATGAATCGTATGTTTGTAACAATAGGGACAGAATTTTCTCAATTCCAATCGATTAGGCGTATTGTGCCGGTTCTTTTGAGTAATATATCTGGAAATGCCCGTTGATCCCTTATTAACACTGTTTCG